AAGGACTTTCTTTCAAAAATAAAGTAAGAAAGAAAAGACTTACTATCTTTGGGATCTGATCCTACACCGCCGCTCAATACCTTAGTGGATCAACTCTATTACATAAGTTAATTCCTAATTTTTATTTATCAGGCATAAATAAGCAGTTTTTTATTAATATATTGGCCCAAAACCTCGTTAATTGATCTTTACGGTGCTTCCTCTCTATCAATTAAAATTTATTATCCATAGACGACAAAGTATCTAGGCATCTCGTATTTCTTCGTATCTTCATATTTAAATTAAATTTCTATGAAGTTTTTTTATTTCCTACAGCTCAAAAAATCGTCTTTTAGACGATGCATTTGTAGTGAGCCTTTTTTTAGTATTTATATTATATATTTACTAAGTCTTCCCTTTTTCTTCTATAGTGGAGATAGTCGCACGTAATGGCAGATCACTGCCATATTATTAAAAGCTTGGGGTAAAAATGGGTTTCGTTCGAGTGCCCTGAAATAATATTCTAAAGCTTTCGTATGTTCCCCATTACTTGTGTGAATAAGGCCTATATTATAGAGTATATAACTTCGATCGTAGGGGTCGATTTCTAGTCGCATAGCTTCATAATAATTCTGTAAAGCTTCCGCATAATTTCCTTCGGATTGAGCTGACATCCGTTACGGTCGTCATTCGATTCAAAGAATCTCCGTTCCAGAACCGTACGTGAAATTTGCATATCATACGGCTCCTCCTTTAAATACGCATAATGAGAATAAAAAAGAATATAATAAACACGGTTGAAAATTTCTCATTATAAACTGAGTGGGGCTAGTGTTTTTGCAAAAAATATCTAACCAACCTTCTTGCGCAAGAACTTGTACTAAAATCAAAAACCTTGATACTAATATAGCAAAAGATAGCTCCAACAATTACTTTGTTCTCAACGCCCCCTAATTTTTTTGCAGGAAATAGTCACTTCAACAGTCTTTGATGGTTATACGGGTATCCGAAGTACCAACGAGATGGATGTTTGTTGTCCCAACCATTGTTGTTAATCCCAATCCAGACCAGATAAGAAAAGGGAGTAAGTCGTTTTTAACAAAGCTTTCGTGTTGTCGATTTCTAGGTGTAGTGCTTTTTCCCTTATGCCGCCTATATGGTACTTTATTACTAGGAAGTAGGATTGACCAAAACACACAGGTAGAACCTTCCGCTCAATACTAAATACTCAAATTAATAATAGAAGCTATAGTATTTGAGGCTGCATCAATCGGGAATACACGACAGAAGGAATTTTTTTCTATTTCTAAACGTCACCTTCAAAAAGCGTAGATTTATTAATAAAGAATATTTGTTCTTTACTATTTAAAATCGTGTGGCTTTTTTTTTCATTAAACTAGAAAAAAAAAGAATCAAATCACACCATCTCTGTAATAAGTAAATGCCTCTTTTTCTCCCGAAGTTGTCGGAATTATTCGTAATAAGATATTGGCCACAATTGAAAAGGTCTTATCAATAAAATTTCCATTTATTTGCGATCTAGTCATACGTATCAATCCATTCTATAATTATTCTCATTACCTCTTGTGAAAAGGGATTCTCCAAACAAAGGATTTGTACAGTACGAAATAACATAAAAACAGACTCAGTTCTAAAGATACAAAACTTATACTTAATATACTTAAATAAATTAAAATTTTTCTATTTTTGCTTTTTTCGAATTATAATTATTTCAATTAATAAAAAGACTTCTTTATTTTTATTCAAGAATCAAAATCAATACGAAATAGGAGAATCCCACCCGTATCCGAATTCATCCAACTAAAATGTAGTAATTATAGGAATTCCTAAAGGCATTAAATTTTTTTTTAAGTTATCGAAGAGAATTCTTTAGAATGGCTCACTTTTTTTAGATTTTAACCTCATAATAATATCGGAGAGGTGGCCGAGTGGTTCAAGGCGTAGCATTGGAACTGCTATGTAGGCTTTTGTTTACCGAGGGTTCGAATCCCTCTCTTTCCGTACTTTGACCTAATGCACCAACATTCCTTACTGTAAAATACCATTTAGTAGAAAATAACAGAAAGTGTCCGAACCTTTTGCTTTATTTTTTAGTTCAGATTAAGTCTGACGAGAATAATATTCTACCACCAACAATTCATTTAGTTTCAAACCGACCCACTTACTATCTATTATTTGATTGACTAATCCTTTATATGGAAATGGGTCAAGAGTCAAATGTTTGGGCAATTCCTCAAGGGGGGATGAATTTTGAATTAGAGTTCTGGATTTTTGTGTATCCTTTGCCGTAATAGTATCTTGGGGTTTGCAACGATAACTCGGTATGTCTACTATACAGCCATTAACTAAAATATGTCTATGATTAACTAATTGACGGGCTCCAGGAATAGTCGGCGCCATACCCAATCGAAAAAGGATGTTATCCAAACGCATTTCAAGTAATTGTAGTAAAACCTGACCTGTTGACCCTTTGGCTTTTCTGGCGATATGAACATATTTAAGTAATTGTCGTTCTGTAATACCATAATGAAAACGCAATTTTTGTTTTTCTTCTAAACGAATACGATATTGAGATCTTTTCACGGAGCGTGATTGGGCTCTAAGATCACTTCCGGTTTTAGGCTTTTTTTTTGTTAGTCCAGGCAAAGCCCCTAAACGGCGTATTTTTTTGAAACGAGGGCCTCGGTAACGTGACATAAAGACTCCTTTATTTTGATTTATTTATATATATTTTATATTTTTTTTAGAAAATTAGAAAAAACAAAATTAAAACTAAATGAGAAATGAAACGAAATCTCCTGAAGTATTACAAGATATATTGTATATATGATATATAAATCCATTTAGATATTCTAAAATCTATGGTAAGTATATGCCAAGACTCAATCCTTTAGTTTTCCTTTTATTCACAATAGGAATTTCTGCGGCTATAGGCATAATTGGCATATTTGATAAAAAAAGAAGAAAAGCCGGCTATCGGAATCGAACCGATGACCATCGCATTACAAATGCGATGCTCTAACCTCTGAGCTAAGCGGGCTCATAGAAATTTACCACACATAAAAATTATATCTTAAATTAAACTTATTATTATATTTATATTATTTTATTCAAAATTTTATATAAATAATACGAAATATTAAATTTATTTAGTTTATCTCTAGAGATTTTATATTTTTCGGCTAGAACAAGTGAATTTTATTTCAATTTAAAATTTATATCATTTTAATTTTTTTGCGTTATGTTATTTATGAGTCTGCCCCCAGAAAACCTACTAAACTAGTCTTTAATGTTCATTCAGAAACAAAGAATCGACCCTTTGAGTATGAAAAATGGCATAAAGGAAAGAAGCATAATATATATGCTCTCTATTCATCTATATTGAATTATACCTACAGAAATGATAGAATCATTTCGGATTAGACCAAATCAAATTCAAATAAATAGAAATAAAGAAAAAAGGGAAGGACATCACATTGGGATCCTAATTTTAATAAAATACAACGGGGGGATATGGCGAAATCGGTAGACGCTACGGACTTAATTGGATTGAGCCTTAGTATGGAAATTTACTAGGTGAAACCTTTCAAATTCAGAGAAACCCTGGAATTAAAAAAAGGGCAATCCTGAGCCAACTCCTTTATGTTTTGTTTCTTTTTTTTTTAGCAAAGGATAGGTGCAGAGACTCAAAGGGAGCTGTTCTAACAAATGGGGTTGCCTGTACTGATTTATTCTGTATTTTTTTTCGAAATTTTATTATAGAAATCCATATTATCATTATCAGAATAAGAAATGAAAAATCGATTCCAAGTTGAAAGCAGAATTAATAAAAACATTCACACTCACTCCATAGTCTGAAGTCTGATAGATCTTGTGATTAATCGGATGAGAATAAAGATAGAGTCCCGTTCTACATGTCAATATTGATAACAATTAAATTTATAGTAAGAGGAAAATCCGTCGACTTTAAAAATCGTGAGGGTTCAAGTCCCTCTATCCCCATAAAGCTTATTTTATTTCACCCCCTAGCTAGTTATCTTTTAATTGACAAGTTATCTCGTAAAATGGGGAGATGATGCACCAGAAAGGGAAATGGTCGGGATAGCTCAGCTGGTAGAGCAGAGGACTGAAAATCCTCGTGTCACCAGTTCAAATCTGGTTCCTGGCACATGATTTCTTTTTTGATCAGTATATTCTTCATTCTATAACTAGAAATGGAAAAATAGTCGAGATTCTGACACATAAGTAAATTCTTTATTTAGCTAGTTTTCGTACTATACTACCCATCTAAAAAATAGATGGGTAGATAGTTTATAAAATAGAAAAAAATAATATATCAATTTTTTTCATATTGTATTTAATTTTATTTATATATTATATATCCCATTAGTTAGTTAAACCCCCCCCCAAAACAAAAATTGAAAATAGAGCCTCGAAAAAATAAATAAACTTTATCCTCGATCCAGTAGAAATAGAATCGGATTACCTTTAATATAGCTTTAGCGGTTTATATTTTTGCCTTTCCTCATATATTCTATGACTTTACAGAATACAAAACTCTATAAGTAAATTATTAATGTCTGCGCGGTACAAAATTCACATTCTATTGGCTCTTATCTCATTCAAAAGAAAACTTTTGAGAATCTCAAAAAATTCGAAATTTGTCTTTTATTTTTTCTCAATCCATAACATAATACTCGAAAAAAAAGTTTTTAGCTATCTCATACCCTAGAAGTTAAAAATTTTCTCGTTCAATATGCATCTTGGATTTCATAAAATTTGGGCACAATATAATCTTTACGTAAGGGCCATCCTACCCAACTTTCGGGCATTAAAATACGTTTTAGGCGCGGATGGTTATCATACGAAATTCCCAACATATCATAAGATTCCCTTTCTTGAAAATCCGCGCTTTTCCAAACCCAGAAAACGGACGGAATTCGAGGATTACTCCTTGGAGCAAATACTTTTATGCATACCTCTTCCGGTTGATCCGCACC